ATAGTAGGAATAATAAATAAAATATGAATAGAACAAGAGAGGAGAGCGAATAGCAGAGAAAAGATTATACAAAGCTCTCTACAAGTCATCTACACCTTCCTTTTATATATATTCTTTTTTATATATTTTATTTCATTAATTTTTCATTAATTGAATTTCGTTTGGTGATTAAGGGTAAGTTCCGTAAAAACCCCCGCTTTCTTTGAAATATCATGTACAGTTCCTGTAGGCTGAGCGCCCTTTTCAAGGAAATATAGAATAGCAGGAACATTTAAATAGGTTTGATTCTTTATCGGATCATAAAAACCCACTTTCCGAAGATCTCTTCCCTCTCGTCGGGATCGAACATCAATTGCAACGATTCGATAAATGGCTCATTGGGATAGATGAACAATACCCCCCCTAGAAACGTATAAGAAGTTTTCTCCTCGTACGGCTCAAGAAAATTGGAAATTATATCTATGTATAGAATAATAATGTCAAATATAGCCATAAAATCATCAAACCAACTAGACTATGATTTAAGTACTTATTCTTTCTCCTACCGAAAAAAAAAAAAAAAAAAAATTATTCGTATTCTAAATTTGTACCCTCATAACTCAAGTTGTATAACTCTCAAATAACTCAAGGGAACCTTTTAAGTATTTGATTTATTGAGTGGTCTCTAACCCCTTTTTGTCTGTCTCTTTTAGAATCTATTTTGATTCTGATCTAGTTGTTGAGACAATCGAAAATGGTATTTCCTTGTTCCAGGATCCTTTATCTTTGCCTTGAATCATTGGGTTTAGACATTACTTCGGTGATTTTGAATCGTTTCAAAATGGCAGCAACATACCCTTTTTTATGATTTCTTTCTATCAAAGAATCATATGACTGAGTGATTCTTGTGTAATACACTTTTGATTTGATCGAAAAAGTTTTACCAATTCAAAAAAAGTGACTTTTGAATTTTAAACTTGCTTGAATTGGATCCTTTCGATTTATATATGGAAAATTTATTTACAAATATATTTACGAAGTTGTCACAATTTATTGATTAATACTAACCCTAGATTCTTGCCTCCGAGAAATGAATCAATACTTTTTACTCGAGCTCCATCATGTACGATTTACATCACCCCCCCCCCCAAAAAAAATGAGAGTTCGAGTGAAACAGAAGAAACGATGTCGAGTCAAGAGCACTTTCATTCCTCTATAATTCCTGTATAATAAAAAATGGTGGATGTAAGAACCCACAACGGATCGTGTCCTTCAAGTCGCACGTTGCTTTCTACCACATCGTTTTAAACGAAGTTTTACCATAACATTCCTTTAGTTTGGAACCAGTATGTAATTGATTCAATTATGGAATCATGAATAGTCATTGGTTCGGTCGGTACATAGTAATCTATACTTTTTCTTTCTATATGAAATATGAATGGCTAGGTTCTGACTAAGTCTCAGAACGAATTAAATTTAATCCCCAATACCCGATACATATATTTTATTTCATTTTATTTATTTATTTAATATAATAAATATAAATACCACGAATAAAAAAAAAAATTTCTTTTTGAATCTGCATCTTCAAGTAACTTGATAGTGATAGGACAAATTTACCAATTTCACACTTCTTCGAGTACTACGAACTCATAAGAAATCATCAAAAAGATTTAAGTGATTGAAAAATTTCCGGCTTCGAGATCATTATTTGAATAACATTCTAAAGTAAGGACCACATTCTAGCATCCTAGAATAAATCCATATTTGTATTAAAACATCAATGATTAAAAAACTAGATAGCTAAAAAATCCAATTTCTTTTTTTAATGAAATATGAAATAGTGGATAAAGACTGGTGTAAGGTAAGGTTGTTGTTTTTTCATACTGGCTGCTAAAATAGGAATCGAAATAACAATAATATGGGACCCCCATACAGATAGACTAAAAAACTTTTACTGAAAAAAATTGTTACTGAAAGGAATTATAGATATTCTAGGTTAAATATTTAATATTTAGGGATCACAAATAGATTCAATTACATCTGCGTGTTATTTGAACACGATTCAATTGGTGAAAAAGATATGATTCAGAGAAGAATTATTAAGAATCCTAACAAAACTTTTCCAATCCAATATTATACTCTTAATATTATACTCTTAAACAGAAGGGTATTTTAAAAGGTAATCTTTTTTCTGATATATAGCATTCATTATATATATTATAATGCTATAATTTATAATGCTATAATGGGTTGGGTGTGCTCTGGGACGGAAGGATTCGAACCTCCGAATAGCGGGACCAAAACCCGTTGCCTTACCACTTGGCTACGCCCCATTTCTATTCGACCCTAATAAACACTAATATTGGTATTGGTTGTTCGTCAACTCCAGCATAAATATCTATAAAATAGGTAGATTGTTGCTAGAATTTTAATACGGGTCGATATAGAATTAAACTGAATTTATTGATCATTACATAGAATTCAATTAAGATATTGTATGAAAGTATGATTTAATCTA